AATGGAACACATTACTAAATCTACTAAGTTAAAATCAAAGTGAAGAAGTAAAGGGCATTCTAAGGTCACTCTCTTCTTTTGTTCTAAAAGAAATCAAGAATGAAAATAGAACAAATTAGATACAATAAAAAAAAGGGGGGTCAACATAGATCTTTTTCCTATTTTATTCCATATGAATTCAAAGTTGTTAAACAACAAAGTTTTTATTCTTTATTTTTGTTTATATATTCATAATATATAATACATTTATTTTCTATTTCTTTTATTCTATTTCTAATAGAAATCGAATTCTATAGAATATAAAAAATATTCTAATTCGAATAGAAAGAAAAAAATGAAAATATTTTCATTAGATTAGTTTACTCAACTCACGAGTTGATCAATAAATCTGTTGATTTGGAATCACAGGATGGGTAGATGTCACAGATGATGAATTGATTTCGTGTCTATGAAACTATATTTTTCTTTTTGTTCGTCCGTAATAATTGATTGATGAATCAATTATTTTCAATTGTATCTTTCAAGTGGTATTTTTTGCTTATTTTCTTCTTTTTATCTCAAAAATGGAAACTTAGGAAAGTGCTTTATAAACATATGTATAAAAAGAACATATTTCATTTAGTTTCCTTATGCCCACTATAACCAGTTATTTCGGTTTTCTACTAGCAGTTTTAACTATAACCGCAGGTCTTTTTATCAGTCTGAATAAGATACGACTTATTTGATTTGAAATTTGAAGAGGGGTTTGGAATTTTGGAATATGCTAGATATTCTATAGTTCCTTATTATGTCAATTTCCAATTCTTGGTGATTGAGACTCATGGTAAATACAGATTCATATTTAAGGATAGTTATTACCCTCCCTTTTTTTCCTTTCAAACAAATTCAAATGATTGAAGTTTTTCTATTTGGAATCGTGTTAGGTCTAATTCCTATTACTTTGGCTGGATTATTTGTAACTGCATATTTACAATACCGACGTGGTGATCAGTTGGATCTTTGATTAAGTAACATCTCTTTTGTTTTTTGACCTCCTATATCTTTTAATCCTAAAAAACAGGAGATCAAATTCAGACTTTAGATTAGACTGTTATGCCATTATTTCAGTCTCATTCTCAATCTAACAAGAATGGAATCACGCTCTGTAGGATTTGAACCTACGACATCGGGTTTTGGAGACCCGCGTTCTACCGAACTGAACTAAGAGCGCTTTATTTTCATCAATAATCTTATTTTATGTGATGCAAATACATCTTGGATGCATATACATACTCAATATCCATAGTTAACTATGGATATTGAGTATGTATGTCCAATTTAAATCGGTCTCAATTGATCTCTTTTTACTGCTCATATGATAACTAATAGTTCGGGATAGGGATGACAGGATTTGAACCTGTGACATTTTGTACCCAAAACAAACGCGCTACCAAGCTGCGCTACATCCCTTTGGTTTCCAGTGTCATTGTAAACAATCTTTGTCTTCTTTTCCACAATTTTCTGTTATATATATCATATATCCTGCCATTTTTTTCTTTTTTTTTTACTTTCTCATATCCTATAATATATCCAATATGAAAAAAGAAAAAAAATTCTATTTCTTAAGAATATTTAATTAAATAAAGAGAATATATAGAGTATAATAATAAAAATAAAGAAGATACATTAAATTAAATAGAATCTACATATCAAAAATATTTATAAAAAAAATATGAAAAATAGAAAAATTCTATTAATCTAATCAAATTCATAAAAATATAAAAATAATAGAATAATATAGTTATTCTAATATTATTAGAAGAGAATATTAATAAGAATATATATTATATTATATATATATGAAATAAAAATCATGCTCTATAAAATAAATAAAGATATCTAATGAATCGTTGTACAATTCAATTTGATTGAATTCGGACTTCCCCCGACAAATGCAAGTGGTTATTAATAAAATAACCATTTGATCATATTCATATTCCTATATGTAATTGTGTATTACAAATTACAAGAAAAAAAACGAAGGAGGATTATTTGAAATGCGAGATCTAAAAACATATCTCTCTGTGGCACCAGTGGCAAGTACTCTATGGTTCGGGGCTTTAGCGGGTATCTTGATAGAAATTAATCGTTTATTCCCGGATGCATTGATATTCCCCTTTTTTTCATTCTAGTTATTGGCACGGGAAGGTGTGACGAAGATTAGAGATCCAATCAAATATCTGTGATTAATTCCTTCTTCTTTCATTTCTTTTTTTTTTTCTAATTAGAACTAATTAGAATAAGTTATAAAAAAAAAAAAGAAAGAAGAAAGGTGTTTTTGGTCTCAGTGAAACTCAGAAATTTTCCCTGGTTTCAATGGAATTGAATTAATAATTCAATTCCATTGCTATTAATAATAGAGTGAGACCGGAAATGGAATTGGAATGCTAGGGCAGGGGCAATAATATCATACAAGATACTTAAATGAAAAATGAAATACTGTACTGCGATTCGAAATATAGTTTGAAATCATTGTATTACTGAATTATTACTGTACTATATAAAATGAATTGGAACAAAATCTTTCATAATTTGATTTTGAATTATCAACTTATACTTTTTTTCGTTCCTTTTTTCTTCTTCGCTTCGAATCTGAAAATCGAAGAGTTAAGTGAATCAAAAAACCAAAGGAGGTTCATGGCCAAGGGTAAAGATATCCGAATAACTGTTATTTTGGAATGTACCAGTTGTGATCAAAAGAGTGTTAATAAGGAATCAACGGGTATTTCTAGATATATTACTCAAAAGAATCGACACAATACCCCTAGTCGATTGGAATTGAGAAAATTCTGTCCCTTTTGTTGCAAACATATGATTCATGCAGAGATAAAGAAATAGAGAAAATGGATCGCTTGTGTGTCACCCTTACAAGGTAGATGAAAAATGATTTCAGATAGAATATATATTCTAAAAATTATATATGAAATTATATATTATTATTATATATCTGTAAATTCTATATATAACATATAAATTCTATATATAACATTATAGAACATGAAATTATATACATATAACATTCTATAGCATATATTTCATGATATAACAAACATATATTAAAAAAAATCAGAATATAAAGAAAACAAATCCTTTTTTATACGAAATAGGATTTTGGTATAGGAATAAACAAACCATGGATAAATCTAAGCGACTCTTTCTTAAATCCAAGAAATCTTTTCGTAGGAGTTTGTCCCCGACGATCCGATCGGGGGATCGAATTGATTATAAAAACATGAGTTTACTTTATCGATTTCTTAGTCAACAAGGAAAAATATTATCTAGACGCGTGAATAAATTGACCTTAAAACAACAACGATTAATTACGATTGCTATAAAACAAGCTCGTATTTTATCTTCGTTACCCTTTATTAATGTTAATTCGTTACCTTTTGTTAAAATTGTTAAAAAAGGAAAAAAAAAATTTGAAAAAAGCAAGTCGACCAGTAGAACTACTACTGTTTTAAAAAAAAAAAAAAGATAGAGTTACTCTTCAATTGAATTCAATTTTGAATCTAAACTCAATTGAAATGTGGATTGATATTTTTTTCGAAAACTACGACAATCCTATTGGGGTTGTTGCGTTGTAAGAAAAAAGAGAATAGGTGAAGAGGAATAATTTTTTTTGAGCGGGGTTGTTTATTTATTTTGATGACTTTGTCATATGAATTCTATTTTATTATACAAATCTCTTCTATTCGACCACCTTCCCGGAGTTCAGTCTCCGGGGAATTCTTATTTTTTATGATCTCGTTGGCAATCATAAAAAGACAATTCCCTTTTAATATAGCTATTTGTGCAACTATTTTACGATTAAGAAGCAATTGCCTCTTGGACATATTATACATTAATTTACTATAAATATAGTATATTTTTGGTTTCTTCTGGCCAATTATTGCATTTATTCGACTGATCCACAAACTGCGAAAATCCCTTTTTTTCCTATCTCTATCCCGATGAGCCGAAAACAAAGCTTTTATTTTCTGTTGTGAAATAGTTCGAGTAAGTTTTGAATGAGCTCCTCGAAAACTTGATGTAAATAAACGAATTTTTGTCCTCCGTTTTCGAGCGATATATCCTCGTTTAATTCTGGTCATTGAATAAATGAGACTTTGATGAATAACTATTTTATTTTTTTCTTTCAGTTATTCTTTTATCCTTCCTAGTCTAGTAATAACAAAAATGGATTATTCCAATGTATAAAAGAAAAATTCCAATGGCTTTTGCTACTATAACCTTCCCAACCACGATTTTTTTATTTTTTTTCTAAGCATTTAACCTCGAAATAATAAATTGTATACTAGGTATTTAAAAAAAGATAGTAAATTAAATAGAAAAAGAAATGGCGGGTTCCATCGTTTCTATGATTACTTTTTAAACGGTGAGGTCCTCTCTATACACCGGAGCCCCTTCCTTCATTGAATCTTGATTTAATCAATGTTATTGTTAACTTGTACAGTTCACACTCATGGGCTCTACCCATGAAATATCTAGTAATAGGTCTTTCACAACGAAATCTAGCTATACAGTAACGGTATTTAAGTATGAAGATTAGCTGGGTAGTTGACCCTCTTAGTCCGTTCTTGCAAGATTTAGGGCATAATTTTCGTTTCTTTGAAATAGGATTTTTCCCGCTTAATGGATAACCATTTGTTACCAATGGGAAAGTCTTTTTCATCTTAAATTGCAAATTAAGGTGATTCGGTTTGCACCAATCGAAACCATAAATTTTATACACAATAGAATTCTATATAGAATCGTATAATTCTTACTAATAGAAGAGATTTTTGTTTAAGATAGTGTGTGTGAATGGAATTCTTCCATTCAAACTATCTTAAACAATCACCGATACCGGAAAGATTTCTTTTTTTTAGTCTATGATCTAAACGAGTCGCACATACACCCTAGTACATGTTCCTCGGCGCTGAGGGCATCCCCGAAGAGCGGGAGATTTTGTGACATTTCGGATTGGCTGTCTTGTGTTTCTAATAAGTTGTTTTATAGTTGGCATGGTGAGTCATATATATAATGAGCTGGTTTAGATCAATCCTAACCCGATAGTTATGAATTATTTAGATTCTAGTCAATCTGGTTGCTAAGAAGATCCAGATAAGTAAGAATAAGAGACAAAAGTAAACTCAAGATATTTGAGATCCTTGGTAGTTTTATAGTTGGCATGGTGAGTCATATATATAATGAGCTGGTTTAGATTAATCCTAACCCGATAGTTATGAATCATTTAGATTCTAGTCAATCTGGTTGCTAAGAAGATCCAGATAAGTAAGAATAAGAGACAAAAGTAAACTCAAGATATTTGAGATCCTTGGTAGTTTTATAGTTGGCATGGTGAGTCATATATATAATGAGCTGGTTTAGATTAATCCTAACCCGATAGTTATGAATCATTTAGATTCTAGTCAATCTGGTTGCTAAGAAGATCCAGATAAGTAAGAATAAGAGACAAAAGGAAACTCCAGATATTTGAGATCTTTCTCTTTGAATGAGATCTCAATTCCAGCGATGGTTTCATTAGATATCTTACAACTAGAATCCCTCTTTTTTCTGATCCAGTTCCTCCACCACCGCGAACCCCAGTTAGATTCTGGCATGATACACTTGTTATCATGATGGATTTTTTATTGTCTTTTTCGTTCTCATGATACACTATCATGATGGATCATTATTATTAGTGGCTATTTTAGCCATTACGTTTCAAGAAGTCATCCAAATTCTTGGTAAAAGCAAGAATTTTGATTATTTAAAGAAAGATTTTTTTTTGATTTTGCTGAAATCCAAGACATGAATATGAAAGAGACAATTAATTTGGATTTGTTTTTGGGATTTTTCGTTCTCATGATACACTTTTGTCTTATTGGAGAACCCGATTATTCCCTTTAGGGATCGAACGACAGATATCTTTTTTCCTTTCGGAAGCAGACAGATAAGATCTGGGGCAATCTTTCTCTTCTAAAGCCCAACCAACCTATTGATATCGGAAGAATCTTTTGAGTCTTCCAATCTATCATTGCTAGGTCCAATGAAATTCATATAGAGATTTTTTTGTTCGATTGTTAATACGATAAATAAATAAGGATTGCTATTACAAAGAGTACTACATTCTTTGAGATATCGATTGCTTGTTGAACTCTGTGAAAATGAAACCTCAAATCGTGTTTTTATGAGGAATGCCCTCGGCTCACAGTTTTTATTCACAAAGATTCATTCCGCTACCATATCAACAATTCCGTGGGCTTGGGCTTCTTCTGCTGACATATAATGATCCCTTTCCATGTCTTTGGATATCTGCCATGAAGGTTTGCCTGTTCTTTGTGCATAAATCTTTGTCATAGTTTGGCGCATTTTAAGTAATTCATTTGCTTCCAGCATACATTCTACTGTTTGTCCCTCATAAAAAGAACTAGCAGGTTGATGGATCATTACCCTGAGAATATAACATAAGAAGGCTTTCTACTAATTTTGGATCATAAGGATCATAAGGATCATAAGGATCATAAGGAAGGAATATAAATAAGAAAAAACTAAGAAAGAGTAAATTAGAAGCCGTACAGGCAGGCATCTTTTTTTTTTATTTTTTATATAGCATACGGCTCTACAATAAATATGAAATCGATTTTGACCTTCACGATCAATATAAAATCGATTTTGACCTTCCGTCGAAGAAATAGAAAACATTAATATATACCAGGTCTATCACAGTAAATATAGCATATGGCTCTACGATCAATATGAAATTCTTCCGTCGAAGAAATAGAAAACATTAAAATATCCCAGGTCTATCAGACCCAGATCAGTAAATAATCCAATAACCACCCTTTATTTTTTGTTTAAGAATATTTTTTAAAGATTATGATGATTCCGTTGCTCTCTTATTTTTTTCTCTTGTTTCGTCTAGTCTGTTATTCAGCAATCCAAAAAGTTTCTTATTTTTTCTTTTTTCAAATAGTTAAAAACAAAAAAAGATTGTTTTTTTTATACCCTTTCATAATAGACATAATAGAATAACTAAAATATTGTTTTAAAAGTTTTTTAAACTTGAACACAAAAAAGATTGTTTTTTTTCTCTTCTTTCATAATACAAATATTATTAATATTCTGACATAGAGAAATTTTTTGAAAAATGAAAACAAAAAAAGATTGTTTTTTTTATACCCGTTAATAATAGACATAATAGAATAAATAAAATTTTAAAAGTTTTTTAAACTTGAACACAAAAAAGATTGTTTTTTTTCTCTTCTTTCATAATTCGGTTATAAATATTATGCGATAGAGAAGTTTTTTGAAAATTGAACACAAAAAAAGATTGTTTTTTTTATACCCCCGTTAATAATAGAAATATTGTTCAAAGTTAATAGTTTTCTGGTGTGAAAATTGAAAACAAAAAAAGATTGTGACACTAAAAGAGGCTCCCGATAAATCAGATAAAATTGTACCCTTTTTCATACT